AGTTGGAAAAATTCTTCAGTGACAGAAAAAAAAATGAAGGATCTCACTGATAGAACAAGTACAATTCGAAATCAAGTAGAAAGAATCACAAAAGAGAAAAAAAAAGTAACTTCAAGTTATAATGCTAAAAGATTCGAAAAACGGCAAATATTAAAAAGAAGAACTGCTGGATTAATCGCTAAATTACCCCTGTTTTTCAAATCTTTCATTCAAAGAATATACACAGATATCTTTTTATCTATCATGAATATTCCCAGAATGAATACAGAACTTTCTCTTGAATCAACAAAAAAAAAATGCATTTCTAATAATGAAGAAGAAAAAATGAATAATGAAGAAGAAAAAATGAATAATGAAGAAGAAAAAATGAATAAAAAAAAGAAAAATCCAATTATTTCTACTATCAAAAAGGCACTTGATTCTATTAGAAATAGTAATATAATTTCACATCTTTTTTATGAATTATCCTGCGTGTCACAAGCATATGTATTTTACAAATTATCACATCAACTTAGTAACTCGTATAAATCTGTTCTTCAACATCAAGGAAGCCCTTTTTTTCTTAAGCCCGAAATAAAGGCTCCTTTTGAAACACAAGGAATGGGTCATTCGAGTTATGAAATGAATCACTGGAAAAGCTGCTTAAGAGGGTTAAGAGGACATTATCAATACGATTTATCTCAGATCAGATGGTCTAGATTAATACCAGAAAAATGGCGAAATACAGTCCATCAGCGTCGTATAGCTAAAAATGAAAATTTTAGCAAATGTCAAGACCAATTAATTCATTCCAAAAAACAAAAACAATTTGAAGTAGATTCATTATCTAATCAAAAAGAAAATTTTCAAAAATCCTATAGATATGATCTTTTATCATATCAATTTCTTAATTATGAAAATAAAAGGGAATGCTGTTTTTATAGATCTCCGTTTCAAGGAAATACGCACCAAGAGATTTCTTATAAAACGGCTAAAGAAACCCTTTTTGATATGCAGGTGAACGCCCCTATGAAGAATTATCTAGGAAAGGTCCATATTCCGGAAAAAATGGTCGATACAAGATATTTGGATTGGAGAATTCTCCATTTTGATCTTAGAAAAAAAGTCGATATTGAGACCTGGAGCACGATCGATACCAATAGGGATCAAAGGAAAAGAGTTTTTATTAATGAATATGAAATAATTCAGAAAAATGATCTTTTTAATCTTAGGATTCCAGCTAAGAGGATTCCAGCTAAGAGGATTCCAGCTAAGAGGATTCCAGCTAAGATTCCAGAAATCAATCCACCAAATTCAAACGGATTTTTTGATTGGATGGGAATGAATGAAAAAATGCTAAAGCATCCCATATCGAATCAGGAACTTTGGTTCTTCCCAGACTTTGTGTTACTTTCTAATGCATATAAAACGAAACCTTGGTTTCTAGCAAGAAACTTCCTTCTTTTAAATTTGAATAATAGTAGTAGTACTGAAAAGGAAAAGATCAATGAAGGAAGTTTTTGGATAGAAAAGTATCGAAATCAAGAAGAAAAAAAATCCACAAGCCGAGGAGATCTTAAACCCGTTCTCCCACAACAAAAAGCTATTGAAGAAAAGGATGCAAGATCAGCCATGAAAAAAGGGAAAAAGAAAAAAAAAAAAAACATCGCAGAAATAGAACTAGATTTATTCCTGAAACGTTATTTTCTTTTTCAATCGAGATTCGGCGAGACTTTGGCTCAAAGAATGCTCAATAATATCAGGATGTATTGTCTCGTGCTTAGACTGATAGATCCAAGAAAAATTATTCTAGCCTCGATTCAAAAGAGAGAAATGAGTTTGGATATCATGCTGCGTGACAATTTGAAAGAATTCATGCGAAGAAGAGCATTTACTGTAGAACCCATTCGTCTGCCTGGAACAAAAGATGGACAATTTATTACGTATCAAACCATAGGTACTTCGTTGGTTCATAAGAGTAAGGACCAAACGAAATACCAAGAGAAAAGATATCTTTCTAAGAAATTTTTTGATAAAGCTATTTTATCACATGACAGAATAAGTAGAAATAGAGACAAAAAGCATTTTCAAGAAGCTCTTTTAAGACTTGAAGAAGCTCTTTTAAGACATGACAGAAGAAATGGTAGAAATAGAGACAAAAATCATTTAGGTTTACTTGTTCCTGAAAATATTTTCTCGTTTAGACGTCGTAGAGAATTCAGAATTCAAATTTCTTTGAATTCAAAGAATAGAAATGATGTAGATAGAAATCCAGTATTTTGGAACCGAAAGAACGTAAAAAACAGCAGACAAGTTTCACATGACAATAACCATCTTGTTAGAGAGAAAAAGAAATTCCAATTAAAGAAATTAAAGCACTTTCTTTGGCCTAATTATCGATTAGAAGATTTAGCTTGTATGAATCGTTCTTGGTTTGATACCAATAATGGCAGTCGTTTCAGTATGTTAAGAATACATCTTTATCCACGATTGAAAAATCGGGGATAATACACTTTTTCTATCTATCCTATACCCTATATATAATATAGGGTATCTGAAATAGGATAGATAGAAAATATAGATACCCTATATATAATATAGGGTATCTGAAATAGGATAGATAGAAAATATAGGGTATCTGAAAGCACACAAATACACAGATCACATGTCTTGTCTCACATTTCATTCTAGTATCCAATACGAAATTGGATAATGTCTCAATTAGATCTCGAAATGAATCAACAGAACCTTCTTCATTTTAGGTCTAAATTCTTCGATGCGAAAATGTACCAATCCTTTTCTATTCCTATCTAAAATTGGAAAGTGGATTGATTGATTTGAATTCAGAAAATTAGCAGTTCATAAAGAAATTCGGATTAGATTATTGTATATACCACATTCAAATTAATGGCATTATTATTACTGATCGGTAAAATCCATATCTGTAAAAAGGGAAAGGAGCATTTTTTTATGGTCAAAAATTCATTCATTTCGGTTATTTCTCAAAAAGAAAACGAAGAAAACAGAGGGTCTGTTGAATTTCAAGTATTCAGTTTCACCACTAAGATAAAGAGACTTACTTCACATTTGAAATTGCACAAAAAAGACTTTTCATCTCAGAGAGGTTTGCGAAAAATTTTGGGAAAACGTCAACGACTGCTGGCCTATTTGTCAAAAAAAAATAGAGGAACTGTGATACGTTCCCTAAGAAAAAATCCTTTTGTAGCCAAACATCTATTAAAAAAAATTTATAAGGTTAATAAAAAAACAGAAAAAGAGATAATACTAACTTGGTCCCGTGCATCTACCATTATACCCACAATGATTGGCCATACGATTGCTATTCATAATGGTAAGGAGCATTTGCCTATTTATATAACAGATTATATGGTAGGTCACAAATTGGGAGAATTTGTACCTACTATAAATTTCCGAGAACATGAAAAAAGAGATAATAGATCTCGTCGTTAATCTTATCTTAAAAAACATAACATATAGAATAAATAGGTACTTATGATTTATTAGTAGGAGAGAAACCTTATGCTACAACAGCTAAAGAAGAACAAAACGGAAGTATACGCCTTAGGTCGACATATATCTCTATCTACTGACAAAGCAAGAAGAGTAATTGATCAAATTCGCGGACGTTCCTATGAAGAAACACTTATGATACTAGAACTCATGCCCTATACAGCATGTTATCCCATTTTAAAATTGGTTTATTCTGCAGCAGCAAATGCTAGTTACAATCTGGGGTCCGACAAAGCCAATCTAGTAATTAATAAAGCTGAGGTTAACGAAGGTACTACCGCGAAGAAATTAAAACCTCGAGCTCGAGGACGTAGTTATGTGATAAAAAGAAGTACCTGTCATATAACTATTGTAGTGAAAGATGTATCTTTAGATGAATATGAATATGAAGATCTATATTCGTTTGAAAACCCTAGATCGAAAAAAACAACTATGATATATGATGATGTGTATAGTAGTGCATTAGTATGGGACAAAAAATAAATCCACTCGGTTTCCGACTTGGTACAACCCAAAGTCCTCATTCCCTTTGGTTTGCAGAACCAAAAAATTATCTGGAGGGTCTACAAGAAGATCAAAAAATACGAGATTTTATCAAAACTTATGTACAAAAAAATATGAAAATATCCTCCGTGAACGAGGAAATTCTCCGTATAGAGATTCAAAAAAAAACCGATTCGATCGAGGTCATAATCTTTGCGGGAGTCCCAAAGTTATTAACGGAAAAAAAACCGCGAGAAATCAAAGAATTCCAGATGAATCTACAAAAAGAATTTCATTATCTGAACCAAAAATTTAAGATTTCTATCAAAAAAATTGCAAAACCTTATACAAACCCTAATATTCTTGCACAATTTATAGCCACACAATTCAACAATAGAGTTTCACTTCGAAAAGCAATAAAAAAGGCTATTGAATTAATTGAAGAAGCAGATGCAAAAGGAATTCAAGTACAAATTTCAGGGCGTATCGGCGGAAACGACATGGCACGTGTCGAATGGATCAGAGAGGGTAGAGTTCCCCTACAAACCGTTCGAGCTAAAATTGATTATTGTTCCCATATAATTAGGACTATCTATGGCGTATTAGGCATGAAAATTTGGATTTTTATAGACAAGGAAGAGGAATAAAAAACTTTCATTGTTTTTCCCTTCTATCTATTGATTGAACAAAAAAAGGGAAACTCGGTCATTCTTTTTCTGGCCAATCAAACTAATTCTTAATCCTATAGGGTTGAATAAAAATTCGATTAACCTTTTGATATAATTGCTATGCTTAGTGTGTGACTCGTTGGTTTTTTTTGAGGGTTAGGATTAGGATTAAAAAAAGACCAGCCCGGTAGTATGAAAACCAACTCATCACTTCGTATTATCTGGATCTAAAGAACCAGTCAAGATATGATAAATCGGTCATATTTATGTAGCAACTGAAATTTCTTTTGAATAAACTTTAATTTTAAGTTTAAAAGAAGAAAGGTGTGGATAAATGGAAGGATGAGAGAAAGAGAGAAAAAGAATATCAATGATATAGAAATCCAATATGTAAGGTCTATGAGTCATCTCATAAAAGACAGTGTAATAAAGCATCAATACTAATTGATTCATCTATAATGAAATATTAAATGAATCCTTCTTATAGAAGAAAAAAATCAAGAGCTTCGAGCCAATAAAGACTAAGAAGGTTGACTCAAGAATAAATTGAATTATGAGCTCCGTTGTAGAATTCTGACCTAACCATTAAGTACGAAGCGGTGGGAACGATGGAACCTGTGACTGCAAAAGATTTTATTGAACAAATGAATCTTACTGATTCACTAGTCGGGATGGCGAAATGAACCGGAAATCAATTCATCTATTCTGAGAAGTCACGAACAAGCGCTACGGCTGAAATAGAGATTGCAAGAGTCAATATTCGCCCGCGAAAACTTTCTTTTTTTTTTTGAATTTGAATTGGTAAACTTGGATAAAGGACAAAAGAAAATAAAGATTTATTAGAACGTTAGAAAAAAACTATTATTTATAAAATTTTTTATAAAAATGTTCTAATATCTATTCAATATTCAAATTAATTGAAATTCCATTTTGAATCCTTTTATTCGCGAGGAGCCGGATGAGAAGAAACTCTCACGTCCAGTTCTGTAGTAGAGATGGAATTCCGAAACAACCATCAACTATAACCCCAAAAGAACTAGATTCCGTAAACAACATAGAGGAAGAATGAAGGGAAGATCTTATCGAGGTAATCATATTTGTTTCGGTAAATATGCTCTTCAGGCACTTGAACCTGCTTGGATCACATCTAGACAAATCGAAGCAGGTCGACGAGCAATGACACGAAATGCACGCCGTGGTGGAAAACTATGGGTCCGTATATTTCCAGACAAACCAGTTACAGTAAGACCTGCTGAAACACGTATGGGTTCGGGGAAAGGATCCCCTGAATATTGGGTAGCTGTTGTTAAACCGGGGCGAATACTATATGAAATGGGTGGAGTAACCGAAAATAGAGCCAGAAGGGCTATTTTACTAGCAGCATCCAAAATGCCTATACGAACTCAATTTATTATTTCGGGATAAAAATGTGGAACCGACAGAAATGAGTCTTGGAGATGAAACAAAACCGCAGGTTTCTTTTTTTGGACAAACAATATTTCTTTTATTTTCTTTATCCTTTGCGTTGGAAGAATAGACTCAAAAATTGATATGATTCAACATCAGACCCATTTAAATGTAGCGGATAACAGCGGGGCTCGAGAATTGATGTGTATTCGAATCATAGGAGCTAGTAATCGTCGCTATGCTTATATTGGTGACGTTATTGTTGCTGTGATCAAAGAAGCATCCCCAAAAATGCGCCTAGAAAAATCAGAAGTAGTCAGAGCTGTAATTGTCCGTACCTGTAAAGAACTTAAACGCGACAACGGTATGATAATACGATATGATGATAATGCTGCAGTTGTGATTGATCAAAAAGGAAATCCAAAAGGAAGTCGAATTATTGGTGCAATCCCCGAGGAATTGAAAGAATTCAATTTTACTAAAATAGTTTCATTAGCTCCCGAAGTATTATAAAAAAAAAATGAGATCGTGATATCTTTGGGGTATTTGAAAGAAATAGATTAAGAACTAGATTAATTCGTAGATTGTGTCTCACGCATATACCTTGAAAAATTCATATTCATAAACCAATAAAAAAAAGAAAAACATGTTAATTATATCAAGCACCAATAATTTTAGTTCATGATGGGTACAGACACTATTGCTGAGATAATAACCTCTATACGAAATGCTGATATGGCTAGAAAAAGAGTTGTTCGCATAGCATCTACTAATATTACCGAAAATATTGTTAAAATACTTTTCCGAGAAGGTTTTATCGAAAACGTGAGAAACCATCGAGAAAAAAACAAATATTTTTTGGTTGTAACCCTGCGACATAGAAGGAATAGGAAAAGACCCTATAGAAATTTTTTCAATTTAAAACGGATCAGTCGACCCAGTCTACGAATCTATTCTTACTCTCAAGAAATTCCTAGAATTTTAGGTGGGACGGGGATTGTAATTCTTTCTACTTCTCGAGGTATAATGACAGACCGGGAGGCTCGACTAGAAGGGATTGGCGGAGAAATTTTGTGTTATATATGGTAATAATTTTAATATAGGGAGGTAATTTAATATATGGGAAATGATCTTTTGGCTACATGGGATACCGTACGGGCTGCCGTAATCTTTTTATTCGACTTTTTATTCTATGGGATCAAAAACCTCTTCCTATTTCTAAAAAAGAAAAAGAAAGAGGATGAGTTGTCTAATCTCGTTTCTCCGGCATTAGTTGACACTTCAAGGGGGTCTGGAATGACAGAACAAAAATGGATTCACGAAGGTTTAATTACTGAATCGCTTTCCAATGGGATGTTCCGGGTTCGGTTAGATAATGAAGATCTGGTTCTAGGTTATGTTTCAGGAAAGATGCGGCGTAATTTTATACAGATACTGCCAGGAGATAAAGTCAAAATTGAAATAAGTGGTTATGATTCAACCAGAGGACGTATAATTTCTCGACTCGACAACGACAACGAAAATGAAAAGAAGGATTCGAAAGAAAATGAAAAGAAGGATTCGAAAGAAAATGAAAAGAAGGATTCGAAAGATTAGCTGGTTTTTATTCAATACGATTCGAGATGAAAAATTTCAAGAAACTTATTTTCTACCAAGAAGTAGATTCAGAATTAAGATAAGGAATGACAAATATGAAAATAAGAGCTTCCGTTCGTAAAATTTGTCAAAAATGTCGACTAATCCGTAGGCGGGGGCGCCTTAGAATAATTTGTTCCAACGCGAGACATAAACAAAGACAAGTATAATCAGACACGCTAAAGGGCTCAATGTACAAATAAGGAATCTGTTTTGACATGAAATGGATATATCCATATATTTCTGACTCATATTTATGAGATGATACAATATGGCAAAAGCTATACCGAGAACTGGTTCACGTAGGAATGTACGTATTGGTTCACGCAGGAATGTACGTATTGGTTCACGCAGGCGTGTACGTGTTGGTTTACGCGGGAATCGTATTAGTTTACGTAAGATTGTACGTAGAATATCAAAGGGAGTTATTCATGTTCAAGCAAGTTTCCATAATACCATTGTCTCGGTTTCAGATCTATGGGGTCGGGTGGTTTCCTGGTCCTCGGCCGGTACTTGTCGATTCAAGGGTACGAGAAAGGGAACACCCTTTGCCGCTCGAACTGCAACAGAAGATGCTATTGGTCCAGTAATAGATCAAGGTATGCAACGAGCAGGAGTCATGATAAACGGTGCCGGTCTCGGAAGAGACGCAGCATTACAAGTTATTCGTGAAAGTGGTATACTATTAACTTTTGTACGGGATGTAACCCCTATGCCACATAATGGCTGTAGACCTCCGAAAAAAAAACGTTAAGTAGAAATGAACAGTGAAGAAATTTCAAGAGAAACAAGAGAAAGAAATAATTCAATCAAATCAAATTTCAATCAAATCAAATAATATTACTATGATTCGAGAGAAAGTAACAGTATCTACTCGGACACTACAGTGGAAGTGTGTTAAATCAAGAACAGACAGTAAACGTCTTTATTATGGGCGCTTTACGCTGTCTCCACTTAGGAAAGGCCAAGCCGACACAATAGGCATTGCGATGCGAAGAGCTTTGCTTGGAGAAGTAGAAGGAACATGTATCACACGTGTAAAATCTGAGAACGTCCCTCATGAATATTGTGCTGTACCGGGTGTTAAAGAATCTTTCCATGACATTGTAATGAATTTGAAAGAAATTGTATTGAGAAGTAATCTATATGGAACTTCTGACGCGTCTATTTGTGTCAGGGGTCCTGGATATGTAACTGCTCAAGATATCATCTTACCCCCTTATGTAGAAATCGTCGACAATACACAACATATAGCTAGCTTGACAGAACCAATTAATTTGTGTATTCGATTAGAAATCGAGAGAAATCGCGGAGAACTTACAACAATGCCACATAAAAGTGGAACTTATCCTATATATGCTCTATTCATGCCTGTTCTAAATGTGAATTATAGTATTCATTACTATATGAATGGGAATGAAAAACAAGAGATACTCTTTCTCGAAATATGGACAAATGGGAGTTTAACTCCGAAAGAAGCACTTCATGAAGCCTCCCGGAATTTGATTGATTTACTTATTCCCTTTTTACATAAGGAAGAAGAAAACTTAGCTTTAGAGGACAATCAACACACGGTTACTTTATCCCCTTTTACTTTTCACGATAAATTGGATAAACTCAGAAAAAACCAAAAAGAAATAGAATTGAAATCGATTTTTATTGATCAATCCGAATTGTCTCCCAGAGTCTATAATTGCCTCAAAAGGTCCAATATATATACATTATTGGACCTGTTGAATAAGAGCGAAGAAGATCTTATGAAAATTGAACATTTTCGTCTAGAAGATGCAAAAGAGATATTGGGCATTTTAGAAAACTATTTCACAATTGATTTACATTGATTTACCAAAAAAGAAGTTTTAAATCTATTGGATTTTTTTCGTCTTTTTGTAATTAAGATGAAAATAGGTTTTGAAGCTGTAGCACAATTCATATATTCGAAATATTCGAAAGAAATTCAGAATTTTATTGAATAGATGTATCTAGGGAGAATTCGACTATTCCCTCCCTAGATACACACGTCATGTTATTTCACAATTGAATCAATTTAAAAAAGACCTAAAGTTAGGGATTTATCAATAGGTAATGTTGCACCAATACCCAACCAAAGAGCAACTGTGGTACCAATCAAAAAGACGGTTGTCGCCACTGGACGGCGAAATGGATTTTGGAATTTATTAACATTCTCTAAAAAGGGTACTGTTAATAATCCCGCAGGTACTGAAACCATTAAAAGAACACCCAATAATTTATTGGGCACTGTACGAAGTATTTGAAATACGGGAAAGAAATACCAT